AATAAGGGAGAAACTCCATGAAAGAAAAATTAATGATTCATATAAATCACTTAGTGGGAAATGGCCCGAATAAATCCAACGAGTGATTAATAATCCTGTTAGACATAAAAAAGTAGCTAGCATCCCCTTTTCTGACGAATCATATGGTTTTATGATTTCATTGCCCAATAAGGTTATTAAATGAATTGTAATCACAATTGAAACAATAGAAAAGGAAATATGAGTTAATATATGCTCTAAAGTTGAAAATATCATAAAAAAGAAAAAAGGTGGGGATCCCCCATATTAATATTAATTATTGGGAATTTAATTTATTTTTATTATAGGATCTATTGGATCTCGTTTAGAAGATGGCATGCCGCCACTCGGACTCGAACCGAGATGCTCTAGCACTGCTTCCTAAGAGCAGCGTGTCTACCGATTTCACCATAGCGGCTTGCTCGAATTCATAATAGCCTATTTATATTCAATAGTCGAGATTGAACAAGTCAATTCAATCAAATATGTTTTTTTAGTAAAAATTTAATTGATAAAAAAAATGAGTTCAAAAGTCAATTTGAAGATTCATTAGTTTCATTTATTTTCCTTTAAGTGTCCATATCTTAGGGCTTTTTACGTAGTTTATGCGATTCTAAAATCGAACTCTTGCAGCTATAGAAATCTCTCTCTAGAATAAAAAGAATAAAAAAACTTTTTTCATTTTTTACGCTTATTGTCATGTCATTATTTCTGGTTTATCTGATTTCATAATCATAAATTTGAAACAAAAAAGAATTTTTCTCAATGAATCTAAAACTATTTTGTATTTGGAGTACTGCAAATTGACACTTGTACATAATATAATAATATCTCAACAATCAAGTTCTTTTATTGATTCTTTTATTGATGATCTGAAAATTGGAGATATATGGTAAATCCATTACATATGGTAAATGCAATAAATTAAGAAGTTAGTTTTTAACATGGAATCCATTAGTTTCAACAATCTGCCCTTCCCGAAAAAGATAAAAAATTTTATTTATTGGAATTGTAAAGGTCGATGGGGAAAAAAAGACTCCCCACCACCAAAATATGAGTGAAAACATAAAAAAAAAAAATAAAAAATTGTATTTATTTTTTTATTTAGATTTAGAAAATAGAAGAATTATTCTTTTAGACATAACATTAAGATTCTATTTCATATTAATATGAACTTTGATTTTATATTAACAAATTACTGATCCAATTTTTTGAATCAAATGCATTTCGATTATTCCAATATTTTAGGACTTATTTGTTTGTCGTACAAAAAAACTTTTTGAATTCCCGGTAGAAAGAGATTTCCCTAATGACAAAGCTTTTAACGACGCCCAATATCCTTTCATTTTCCAAATATTTTTACGAATACGCTTTTTTGATATCGAAGTACGTTTTTTTGGAACTGCCATTTAAAAATGAAGAAGTTACTCATTGTTATAGTTGGATGTGAAAGACATCTATTGTTCTATTATTATTCTTATTCATTATCTATTTTTTCTCTAAATAATATAATATTCTCTTCATAAAAAAGAAATATAGATATGTCAAAGATCCATGAAAACTGGATCAAAAATGACTCGAAATAACAAAATATTCCGTAAAACAAAAAATTTTTGGTTTGGAACTATTAGTTCGCGTTGTTTATCTCTCAAAGTTATATCTTTAGAATCTGCATGTCATAGAAATCAAATCAAACTTAATAAAATAAAAAAAGAATCTAAAAGACCTTTATTTTCGGCATTCTATACTTGATTTACATGTAATAAAATACCAGGATTGTACTTTTGACTAATAAATTGATAGTCAAACTAGAAAAAAATAAAACTAAATTTAATTTTAAAATTCGAATGAGACTAGTAATAAATCTGTTAAAAGATACGTGGTTTGATAAAAAAGGATCTCAGTCATTTTTGATCCTTTCTCGCTAAAAAGTTCATTTTAGTTCCATATTTTTCTAAACTTTACTAATAAATTGTTTTGATTGAAATGGAAAACAATCAATCCCATAATGAATTAGTTAATTAATTGAAAATTAGTTAATGAATTGAAATAAACTAACTAAAATCAAGAGTTTTTTTCATTAGACCGATGACCTTAGTTAATCTTATAATTCGTATCAGCATCAAGTACTCTTTTTAGGCTAAATTTTTATCCTTGCTCTATGAATATAAATTTTGATTACGATAAATTATTCTATTTTTATTTTCCTATTATAAGTGTTCGTTTTTTTATATGTCACTTGGTCATATCATTTGACCAATTGTAACTTCTTTTTTGAATATTTGAACGGTTTTGAAAAGACTCAGAATAATTAATATTAATAAATACTAATATAAACTTCTTAAATCAGTTAGTGCATATCTTGATTTTTTATTGACTTTTTCGAAAGGTAAGATCCGGTGAATCGGAAACAATTAATTAAGAATAAAAAACTTTTTTTATGGAACAGACATATCAATATGCGTGGATAATACCTTTTCTT